ATTGAGCCGCAGCTCGTAGACCACCTAAAAAGGAATATTTATTATTTGATCCATATCCTGACATAAGAAGTCCGATGGGAGCAATACTTGAAATGGCAATCCACAAAAAAACACCGATATTGAGATCAGATAAAACAAGGTGATAGCTAAAAGGAATTACTGAATAACTTAGTAAAATGGATATAACTGCTATGGATGGTCCTATACTGAATAAACGAGTATCCCCGCGAGACGGGAGAATATTCTCTTTGAATAGTAGTTTTGTCCCATCGGCTAGAGCTTGCAGAATTCCCAAAGGACCGGCATATTCAGGTCCAATACGTTGTTGTATTCCTGCGGATATTTGTCTTTCTAACCACACAATTACCAGTACGCCTATTGTAATTCCCAATACAAGACTAAAAATAGGTACAAGCATCCATATGATTCCATAGAACTCTTTGAAGGATTCCAACCTGGAAAAAGAATTAATATTTTGTATTTCTGTTGTCTCAATTATCATTTCAACGATCTACTTCTCCCATAATGATATCTATGCTACCTAGTATTGTCATAATATCAGCCAATTTCATTCTTTTAACTAACTGAGGAAGAATTTGCAAATTGATAAAACCGGGCGGGCGAATTTTCCATCTCCAAGGAAAACCACTCTGATCTCCTATTAAAAAAATTCCCAATTCTCCTTTTGGGGCTTCAACTCTTACATAAAGTTCTTGCTTCGGCAATTCAAAAGTGGGAGAAGGTTTTTTACTAATGAATCGATATTCAAAATCATTCCATTCTGAATCCTTTTCTCTATCAAAAGATCGGATTTCTAAATTTTCATAAGGTCCTCCTGGAATTCCTTCCAGAGCCTGCTGAATAATTTTTATAGATTCGGTCATTTCGCTGATTCGAACTAAATAACGAGCTAATGAATCTCCTTCTTTTTGCCACTGGATTTCCCAATCAAATTCGTCGTAACATTCATAATTATCAACTTTACGAAGATCCCATTGTATTCCAGAAGCTCGTAGCATCGGTCCTGATAAACCCCAATTTATTGCTTCTTCTCCACCAATAACGCCTATCCCTTCAACTCGTTCTAAAAAAATAGGATTCCGCGTAATAAGTTTTTCATATTCAGAAACCGCTGTTAAAAAATAATCACAGAAATCTAAACATTTATCTATCCAGCCATGAGGTAGATCGGCGGCTACTCCTCCGATACGAAAATAATTATGCATCATCCTCATACCGGTGGCAGCTTCAAATAGATCATATACTAATTCTCTTTCTCGGAAAATATAGAAAAAAGGAGTCTGTGCCCCAATATCTGCCATAAAAGGGCCAAGCCATAAGAGATGAGAAGCTATACGACTCAACTCTAACATAATTACTCTGATATAACTGGCTCTTTTAGGTACTTGAATATTCCCCAACTGTTCTGGTCCATTTACGGTTATTGCTTCTGTGAACATAGTCGCTAAATAATCCCAACGCGTTACATAAGGCAGATATTGTATAACTGTTCTGTTTTCGGCAATTTTTTCCATCCCTCTGTGTAAATAACCCAATATCGGCTCACAATCAATAACATCTTCACCATCTAGAGTAAGGATGAGCCGAAGAACACCATGCATTGATGGGTGGTGAGGCCCCATATTAACTATCATGAGGTCTTTTCTTGTAGTTGTTACATTCATAGGTTATTCCTCGATTCATTCTTTCATGAATTGCTGAAAACAAAAAGAAGTTCATCAAAATTCAACATCTAATAAATCAAATAATTCAAGTTACTTTTCAATTTAACGAGTTTTTGATTCCCGAATATCCAGCCGACTCATTAATTCTTTATAACGTACTTTATTTTTCTTTGACAAATAAGACAGAAGGCGCTGCCGTTTTCCTAGGATTTTACGTAGACCTCTCTGAGATAAATAGTCTTTTCTATGCAATTCCAAATGGGAAGTAAGTCTTCGTATCTTATTGGTGAAACTAAATACTTGAAATTCAACAGACCCACTGTTTTCTTTTTTTTCTTCTTGTGAAATAACGGAAATGAATGCATTTTTTACCATAAAATGAAACCTTCTACCCTTTATTGTTTTTATTTTTAAAATTAAAAAATTTTACCAATCAGTAAGAATAATGCGACTAATTTGCATTTTGTATATACAATAATCTTAATTTCGTTATGAACTCCTAATTTTATCAACTAATTTTTTTTTTTTTTCAAATAAAATTACTTAATCCAATTAAAAATTTTATTTGGATCCGAATAGGAAGGCATTGTCTATTTCTAGACTAAAAAAAAGAGAAAACTATTATTAACTTAAAAAATCCAAATAAAAAAAAATAAGAAGATTCTGTTGATTCATTCTGTTGATTGATTTATAGATCTAATGGATATTGATACGTGCATTGAATTAGTATTCAGGTAGAAAAATGAAATGTAAAATAATGTATGCATCTCTTTCTTTCATATATCAGATAGGGTAGAGAATGCATATGAAAAAAAGGTATTATTGACGAATTTCCAATCGTGGATACATATGGATCCTTACCATACTAAATCGGCTGCTATTATTGGTATCAAACCAATATCGATTCATACAAGCTAAATCTTCTAATCTATAATTAGGCCAAAGAAAGAACTTTAAGTTAATTAGTTTGGTTTTATCTCTTTTGCTTTTATCCAAAAATGCACTAGAGTTTTTTAGATATTTGAAAAATACTGGATTTTTATGTATATTATTTCGATTTCTCGAATAGAAAGAAATTAGAATTCTTAATTCTCTCCGCCGTTTAGTGGATAAAATTATTTCAGGAACAAAGAAATCAGAATGATTTTTGTCCCTATTTTCGTTCATTCTTTGCTGTCTTGCAATGGAGTTATCAATTTTTTTTTTAGGAATATAGCCTTTTTCTGGGTATCTTTGATTAATTGGGAGCTTGCTCTTATGTGAAATACCTATCGTTTGATAGATAAGAAATTGTCCGTTATTTTTTATAGACAAACGAACTGGTTCGATAATTAATATGCCCTTTTTCATCAATTCTGTAAGAGTTAAATCCTTTTCAATCATTAGAATATCCAAACGCATTTCTCCCCTTTGAATAGAGGATATAGCAATTTCTTTTGGATTTATCAATCTAAGCAGGAGACAATATACTTTGATATTATTGATCATTCTTTGATTTGACGAATCATTCCATCTCAATTGAAAACGTAAATATCTTTTTAGCAAGAAATCAAGCTCTGCTTCTGTGGTACTTTTGGATTGCTTTTTCTTTCTACGTTTTTTCATATTTGAGCCTGCATAATCTTCTTCAATATCTTTTTCGTGGTTTGAGAGAACAGACCCAAGATTCTCTTGGTTTTGTCCATCTGACTCAAGATTACCTCTGCCTGCGGATTCTTTTTCTTCTTGATTTCGGTTCGCTAATTGAATAATTTTTTTTTCATTTAATAATCTAAAAAGATTCCGTTTTCTCTTTTTATTGATATTTTTATTTTCACTACTAGTTTCATTTCCGTTCAAATTTGAAAGAAGTAATTTGATTGGTATGATCCACGGTTTCATTTTATATGTATTATAAAAGAGGATAAATTCTGGGAAAAACCAAAGTTTCAGATTCGATATGGGAAGACTTAGTACTTCTTCATTCATTCCCATCCAATCAAAAAGGTTTTTTTTTTTCTTGGCTGGTTGGATTCCTTGATTTTGATAGATTGTAAGATAAGAAAGACCCTTTTTCGTAATTTCGTCAATTAATTGATAATTAGTAAACCCAGCCTTAGCATTTTTATTACCATTGGTATCTATCCAGGACTCAATATCGACTTTCTTTCTAAGACAAAAATTGAAAATTTTCCAATCAAAATATTTTCTATCGGAAAATTTCTCCAGATTCCTAATATCCTCTTCTACTAGATAATTATTGATAGGAATAAGACCCCCTGGTATATTATATAATATACCCTTATCTATATTGTAATGATAAGAAATTTTCTCTTTATTATTTATACGGAATGGTGATGCATAAATATATGAATGCTTTTTATTTTCATAATTAATAGATTTATATGAGAAAAGGTCATACCTATAGTGTTTTTGAAAGTTATATTTTTGATTCAGTAATGAATTTGCTTCAAAATCATTTAATTTTTTGGAATCAATTAATTGGTTTGTTTTTTCGTCCGAACACCTTTTGTTTAAATCTTTATTCTGATCCATACGTTGTTGATTGATTTTAGTTCGCCATTTTTGGGGTACTAAGCGATACCATCTAATCGGAGATAAACCATATTGATAATGACCTCTTAACCATTTTTTCCATTGATTCATTCCAGAATTCAAAAGATCTTTCTGTCGTAATTCAGAATGAAATATTTCTTGTTCTTCGAAATAATTTTTGATTTCATTTTTAAGAAAAAGAGAGGTTCCGTGATATTCAAGAGCATATCTTAACTTAGACAGGTTAATAAGTTGTGTTTGGTATAATTTGTAAAATACATATGCTTGTGACAAGGAGGATAAGTCAAAAATTCTTTTTGAATTCTTATTACTAATATCAAAAGTCGACTTTTTTATACTCGAAATAAAGCGACCTTTCTTTTTATTTGTTTTATTAATGTTTTCTTTATTTGTTTCATTATTGGAAATGTATTTATCAAGAATTTTTTTTGATAATTCAAAAAAAAGTTGTGTATTGATCCTCGGAATATAAATGATAGATAGAACAATATCTATATATATCCTTCGAATTAAAAAGATTATAAAAAAATATGATTTACGGATAAATCTAACATTTCCTCTTTTTAATTTCTTCGAAATATTTTTGATTGGTGGGACTAGTTTAACAGGAGAACTTCTTTTATTAGAATTAATATTTATTTTATTATTTAGTTCCGGAGGTAAAAATCCTTTCTTCTTATCTGTTGTAATTTTCTCTATTTGATTCTTGATTGTGATTGTTCTATCATCCAGATCTTTCGTTTTTTTTTCTGTCAATGA